CATACGAATGAATACTATGATTCACATTTCGAACAGGCATGAATACAGCATCTATAGGATAATTTCCATCTTGCAAGTTATGCGGCATTTTTAGAAGATAGCCGCGATTTCGCTTGATTTCTAATCCAATACATAAACAAATTGGTTCTGTCAAGCTAGCTATATGTTGTGTATTGTCGACGATTTCTACATAAGGCGGTAAGATGATATCTTGAGCAGTTACATCTCCAGGACCCCTGACACAAATAGACGCGTCACAAGTTCCATAGAGATTACTTCTCAATACAATTTCTTTCGAATTTATTAAAATTTCATGGACCGACTCTTGAATACCCATTATAGTAGAATATTCATGGGGGACGTTCTCAGATTTTACACGTGTGATACATGTTCCTTCTATTTCTCCAAGCAAAGCTCTTCGCATCGCAATGCCTATTATGTCGGCTTGGCCTTTCATAAGTGGAGACAGAATAAAGCGACCATAATAAAGACGTTTACTTTCTGTTCTTGATTCAACACACTTCCACTGTAGTGTCCGAGTAGATACTGTTACTTTCTCTCGAACCATAGTAATAATTTGATTTGATTGAATTATTTATTTCTCTTGTTTCTCGTGAAATTTCTTCATTGTTCATTTCTACACACGTCTTTTTTTCGGAGGTCTACAGCCATTATGTGGCATAGGGGTTACATCCCGTATAAAAGTTAATAGTATACCACTTCGACGAATAGCTCGTAATGCTGCGTCTCTTCCGAGACCGGGCCCTTTTATCATGACTTCTGCTCGTTGCAGACCTTGATCCACTACTGTACGAATAGCATTTGCTGCTGCAGTTTGGGCGGCAAAAGGTGTCCCCCTTCGCGTACCCTTGAATCCACAAGTACCGGCCGAGGACCAGGAAACCACCCGACCCCGTACATCTGTAACCGTGACAATGGTGTTATTGAAACTTGCTTGAACATGAATAACTCCCTTTGGGATTCCACGTGCACTCTTACGCGAACCAAGACGTACATTCCTACGCGAACCGGTTCTCGGTATAGCTTTTGCCATATTGTATCATCTCCTAAATATATGGATATATCCATTTCATGCCAAAAGAGATTCTTTTTTTGTAAATTGAGTCCTTTAGCAAGTCTGATTATCCTTGTCTTTGTTTATGTCTCAGGTTGGAACAAATTATTCTAATGCGCCCCCGCCTGCGGATTAGTCGACATTTTTCACAAATTTTTCGAACAGAAGCTCTTATTTTCATATTTGTTATTCCTTATCTTAATTCTGAATCTATTTTTTGGTAGAAAATAAGTTTCTTGCAATTTTTCATCTCGAATCGTAGTGAAAAAAAAATAACCTAATCTTTCGAATCCTTGTTTCGGAGTCGATAAATTATACGTCCTCTGGTTGAATCATAACGACTTACTTCAATTTTCACTTTATCCCCCGGCAGTATCCGTATAAAACTACGTCGGATCTTTCCTGAAACATAACCTAGAATCAGATCCTCATTATCTAACCGAACCCGGAACATGCCATTGGGAAGTGATTCAGTAATTAAACCTTCATGAATCCATTTTTGTTCTTTCATTCCAGGTAAAGTCCCCCTCAAGTATCAACTAATGGAGAAGAAAGGATATTAGACCGCCCATCCTTTTTCTTTTTTTTACAATTCCAAATAGGAAGAGTTTTCGGATTCAATTTGGATATTAAAAGGATTACCATATATAACACAAAATTTCTCCTCCGATTCCTTCTAGTCGAGCCTCCCGGTCTGTCATTATACCCCGAGAAGTAGAAAGAATTATAATTCCCATCCCACCGAGAATTCTAGGAATTCGTTGAGAGTTGGAATAGATTCGTAGACCCGGCCGACTAATCCGTTTTAAATTTAAAAATTTTCTATAGGGTCTTTTCCTATTCCTTCTATGTCGCAGGGTTAAAACCAAAAAATCCTTGTTTTTTTCTCGATGTTTTCGGACATTTTCGATAAACCCCTCTCGGAAAAGTATTTTAACAATATTTTCGGTAATATTTGTAGATGCTATGCGAACAACTCTTTTTCTATCCATATCACCATTTCGTATAGAGGTTATTATCTCAGCAATAGTGTCTCTACCCATGATGAACTAAGATGATTGGTGCTTTCAAATTGTATAGAATCAACATGTTTTTCTGTTTTTATTGGTTTTGAAATAGGAATTTTTCAAGGTGTATACGTAAGACACAATATTACGAATGAATTTAGTTCTTAATCCATTTCTGCCAAATAAATCAAAGATGTTACAATCTTATCTTATAATACCTCGGGAGCTAATGAAACTATTTTAGTAAAATTTAATTGTCTTAATTCCCGGGGAATTGCACCAAAAATTCGAGTTCCCTTTGGATTTCCTTCCTGATCAATCACAACTGCAGCATTGTCATCATATCGTATTATCATACCGCTGTCACGTTTTAGTTCTTTACAGGTACGAACAATCACAGCTCTGACTACTTCTGATTTTTCTAGGAGCATATTTGGTACCGCTTCTTTGATCACACCAACAATAACGTCACCAATATGGACATATCGGCGATTACTAGCTCCTATGATTCGAATACACATCAATTCTCGAGCCCCACTGTTATCCGCCACATTCAAATTGGTCTGAGGTTGAATCATGTCAATTTTTTTGTCTATTCTTACAATGCAAAAGATGAAGAAAATAAAAGAGATATTGTTTGTAAAAAAAAAACACAAACCTTTGTTTTATTCCCAAAACTCGTTTCTGTTGGTTCTACATTTTTAGACCGAAATAAGAAATTGAGTTCGTATAGGCATTTTTGATGCTGCTATTAAAATAGCTCTTCTAGCGATATTTTCACTTACTCCACCCATTTCATATAGTATTCGTCCCGGTTTCACAACAGCTACCCAATATTCAGGGGATCCTTTCCCCGAACCCATACGTGTTTCGGCAGGTCTTACTGTAACCGGTTTGTCTGGAAATACACGGACCCATATTTTTCCACCACGGCGTGCATTTCGTGTCATTGCTCGTCGACCCGCTTCGATTTGTCTAGATGTGATCCAAGCGGGTTCAAGTGCCTGAAGAGCATATTTACCGAAACAAATATGATTACCTCGATAAGATATTCCCTTCATTCTTCCTCGATGTTGTTTACGGAATCTAGTTCTTTTGGGGTTATAGTTGATAGTTGGTTCGAAATTCCATCTCTACTACAGAACTGGACATGAGAATTTCTTCTCATTCAGCTCCTCGCGAAGAAAAGGATTGAAAATTGAATTTCTATTAATTTGAATGGATATTCGAACGTTTTTCGAAAGAATTCTCGAAATAATAGTCTTTCTAACGTTTTAATAAATCTTTAGTTTCTTTTGTCCTTTATCCAAGTCAAAGAATCAATGAAAAAAGCTTTCGCGGGCGAATATTTACTCTTGCAATCTCTATATTTAGTCGTAGCGCTTGGTCCTCACTTCTCAGAATAGATGAATTGCTTTCCGGTTCATTTCGCCATCCCTACTAGTGAATGAGTAAGATTTGTTTGTTCAAAAAAATCTTTTTCATTCACAGGTCCCATCGTTCCCACCGCTTCGTACTTAAATGGTTAGGCCAGAATTCTACAACGGAGCTCATAACACAATTTATTTTTGAGTCAACCCTCTTAGTCTTTATTGGCTCTAAGCTCTTGATTTTCTTAATATATCTTAATATATGTTAAGATTAACAAGGACTCCTTTATTCCTTTATTATTTCATTATCGATCAATAAATTTGTATTGATGCTTTATTACACTGTCTTTTCTGAGAGGATTCATAGACCTTACATATTGGAATTCTATATCATAGATATTCTTTTTATCCCTTTCTCTCATTCTTCCATTTTTCACACCTTTCTTCTGTATTTTGTTTTAAACTTAGAATTCAAGTTTATTCAAAAAAATTGCAGTTGCTACAAAGATATGAATGATTTATCATATCTTAACTGGTTCTTTAGATCCAGATAATACGAAGTGATGAGTTGGCTTTCATACTACCGACCCTAAAAAACCAACGAGTCACACACTAAGCATAGCAATTATATCACAAAGTCAATCGACTTTTTATTCAATCCTATAGAATTAAGAATTAGTTTGATTGACCAGAAAAAGAATGAAGGCCCTCCTTTTTTTCTTCAATCTATGCATAGACGGGAAAAACAATTCAAGTTTTCTTAGTCCTTTTCCTTGTCTAGAAAAATCCAAATTTTGATGCCTAATACCCCATAGATAGTCCGAACTATATAGGAACAATAATCAATTTTAGCGCGAATGGTTTGTAGGGGAGCCCTACCCTCTCTGATCCATTCAACACGTGCAATCTCTTTTCCGTCGATACGCCCTGCAATTTGTATTTGAATTCCTTTTGTGTCTGCTTGTTCAGTTAATTCAATGGCCTTTTTCATTGCTTTTCGAAATGAAACTCTATTCTTTAATTGTCCAGCTATAAATTCTGCAAGAATATTAGGGTTTCCATAAGGTTTTGCAATTCTTGTGATAGCAATATTAAGTTTTCGGTTCACATAATGAAATTCTTTTTGTAGATTCATCTGTAATTCTTCTATTCCTCGCGGTCGACTTTCAATCAATAACTTTGGGAATCCCATATAGATTATCACCTGGATCAAATCGATTCTTTTTTGAATCTCTATACGGGCAATTCCCTCGGTACCGGAAGATATTCGCATATTTTTTTGTACAGAATTTTTAATAAAATCTCTTATTTTTTGATCTTCTTGTAGACCCTCAGAATAATTTTTTGGTTGTGCAAACCAAAGCGAATGATGACTTTGGGTTGTACTAAGTCTGAAACCAAGTGGATTTATTTTTTGTCCCATACTACCCCACTACTAGATACATTATGATATACGATAGTTTTCTTTTCCCATCTAGGGTTTTTTAATGAATCTATCTCTTCATATTCATCTAAAGATATATCTTTCACTACAATAGTTATATGGCA